TGAAGAAATATATGAGTTCTATTATAATAGAAAAAAATATGTTTTTTTTATTCCATTTAAGTAAATCGAGAAAAGGAAAAACATAATAAGAAATGACACTCCTATCATAGGAATGGAAATAGCCTTGTTGCTGCTTCAATAACAAGCATTTTCGTTTTCAAATCAAATAAATCATTTGATCTATGATTCATTGGAACAAGGAATGGCCTGGCTAGGTACTGGCCAGGCCGGGGGAATAAAAGAAAGAACTTTTCGGACGAAATCAAAGAGGGACTCTTTCTATTGGAGATATCTGTTTCGAATCATTATCTAAAGGGAATTGATGATTGATCAAATTCGTCTATATTTATAGAATAAAGAAAGATAAGGAAAAACTTTTATCAACCTTTACTTCACGCGTCACATATGAATTATCCTTTTAAAATTGGGAGAGATGGCTGAGTGGACTAAAGCGGCGGATTGCTAATCCGTTGTACGAATTATTTGTACCGAGGGTTCGAATCCCCCTCTCTCCGTTTCTTCTGATCACTTGATATTTCCCTTTCGAATTCGAAAAAATCTCTAACCCCCTTTCTCATAGTTAAATGTATGGAATGGAGAAAGAAAATCCTAAGAAAATTCAGAAATCGAGCAAGGAAAAACCCCTGATTTTTTTATTCATCACGTCCAGGATTACGTCCTGGATCATTAGATAGGAATCCGAAGATGAAGAGAGAAACAAAGAATATCACTACTGTGTAAACGAAGAGTTTGAGAGTAAGCATTACACAATCTCCAAGATCATTTTGGGGGAAATAGGGGAATAGATTCTCCATTTTTGTACCACATATTCCGTTTTGACACCAAGAAAAGAAGCGGTTTCTAGAAAACATAAGGAATTTGCAGGAATGAATTTGTAATAAGATTCTGATTCTTTCGTTAACAAAATGATCTTTCATACCTACAATTAGGTATTGTAGGGACCATACATAGGGTCTTCGACCCCCAGAAGGAATGAAGAAATGAGGTGATTCCGATTCATCTCGGTTATCCAAAAGAATTTCCATGTTTGAGTCGAGGGTTCATTATCTGATCTTATCAACTCTTAAGAATATCATTTTTTTTTATCGAATAAATCATGAATGTTTCTAAGACAGTATTAAAGATCTCATCGAAAACTTACAGCAGCTTGCCAAACAAGGGCTAAGAGAAAAAAGAGCACAGGTATGACTGGCATAACATCTACGATTGGATTGAAAAAAGCATAAGCTTCGGGCAATTTGGCGAAGAAAAAGCTACTCGAATGAAGGGCAGAATTAAGACAGATCAAACTAAAGATATTAAGCATAACAAACATTTTGTTCTTGGAGAAAATTTCATTATTATTGGGTTATTGATATAAGGGGAAAATGAAGAAAGAAGGGAAAGTAGGCCGCAAAATCTTTCTTTTTCTTTGAACTCCCTCAATCAAAAATCCTTCAATTCTCAAATGAGAATAGAAGGAATCATACCTTACATACAATATCTTAATTGAATTATATGTAATGATCAATAAATTCATTTTGATTCTACATCTACATGTGTAGAATCATAGCAACAACCAATTCAATAGATATTGGGGCTGGAATTGACGAACAACCAATACCGATATTAGTGTTTATCGGTGTCGAATAGAAATAAAAATGGGGCGTGGCCAAGTGGTAAGGCAACGGGTTTTGGTCCCGTTACTCGGAGGTTCGAATCCTTCCGTCCCAGACCAATTCTATCATAACAAAGATTGTTCTTTTTAAGAATCTTCTGTTTAAGGGTGTAATGTTGGATACAATGTGATCCAATCTTTCTTTGTGATTTCTAATGATTCTTCTATAGAATCATATCTTCCCTTTCGATTTTGTTTCTCACAAACAAACGGATCGAGTATCAATGACATGTGGATGGAAATAAATATCTTTTTGATATAGGTAGGATGGGAACAAAGATCAAAGTGAAATTCAAAAAAAAAAACTGGGTGGGCCATTCAGCGTATGTTCGCCCCCTCGCCCATATTCATATTGAAGGTTAGTTAGTCATTTGGATAAACTTTATGCCCCATATCTATGATATTTGGATTCTCACATGATGCATTCTGAGTCGAAACGCGAAATAAAAGAGAAGTCTCTACCTTCCCTAAAGTAAATATAAATAAGGATAGGGTAGACAAAATGACTAATTCTATGTGGATCCTGAATCCTAAAAAACGGGGGGGTTCTTGGTATTAATTCCATCGCTGGAATTAAAGCTCCTGAGACTGGGGTGGGACAAAATCAAACAAAATAGTAACAACGAATTGATATGAACCCATTTTGCTTTGTACTTATACAAGACAGGATAGCATCCCATAAGAAGATCCTTTTAAATTGGCTTTGGATATGATTCATGATCCCCATGGAATTCGTGTCGATATGAGTTAATCCGCAAAGGAAAGGAAGGTATCAATTTCAAGACCCTTGTCATCCGGATCTTATTAACAAACAAGAAAATTCAATACGGAACAGATTATTTTCTTTGGACCTAATTTCTTTTATTTTGTATTTGATTTGGCTCCAATGAATAATTGGAAATCAATGTAGCGATCAATTGGGGGAGGGGGGAGATTCATACATTCACTTTACTTTATGGAAAGATTCCTGAATCTGAAGTAAGGAAAAATCTGTAGAAAATGAACCATGCCTATATGTATTGTTATTGTTCTATTTCAGTGATCAGTGACACCGGTGTTTCAGTTTTGGCGAAAAAGATCTGCGATCCCTTAAATACCCACGATTACCCCCGGTAACACTTGTTTGGTGTATCTGATGAATACGATAAAATCAGACTCCTACGATTCTGATTTTATCAATCAGATGAAAGAATACCTGAAAGAATACCGACCTTCATTTTTTCTTTCATGAGCCCCTTCTATCCATCCCCAAGAAAACAAAACAATTTGATTTGTTTCTTGACCCATTTATCTGGTTTAAATTATTGATGATTCAATCGGAAAGGAAACATAGAGGTCTCTTATGATGATCAAATTCGCGTCTGATTTAATTAATCAGATATCTGCTAAACATTTTTAGATCCTCGTTGTACCGACTTGTTGATGGATTTAGAGATTCAATTCAGTCTTTACTGGAAAACTTATTTCGAGTAATGATGTCGAAGTAGGAAATTCTTGAAATTGTTTTTTATGATTCCTTATAAATATAAATTCTTTCTACTCGAAGAAGTGTGACATTGGTGAATCTATCCTATCGAGTCACTTGCGATCTTTCCCGGTCATTGGAATAGCTTATTTGGTTAATGACTCATTCTGTTCCGGTATCGGTAATCTAATTAAAGACCCTTCTTTAGTTTTAGTTGTTTGAGAAAGAATTGGATCTTTCATGATTCATCATCCCTAACAATCTGTTGAAGATGTAAAGAAGTGTTAAGCAACGCATTTCTTCGTGTTTTTTATAAATGTGTTTCATTCTTCTAATAAAATATGGGGTTAAATTATATTCTTGCTGAGACTTCTCCAGATCCATCTATGAAAATGAAAGTATGGAGGACTTCATATACTATATACCGATTGAGCCAATGACTATTCATGATTCCATATTGAATCAATTCCATACCGGTCCAAAATTAGAGGAATGTTATGGTAAAACTTCGTTTGAAACGATGTGGTAGAAAGCAACGTGCGACTTGAAGGACATTATCGGCTGTGGATTCTTGTACCCACCATTTTATATATCAAAGAAGATGCTCTCGGCTCGACATAGTTTGTTCTATTCCACTAGGACCCCAATTTTGGGGTTGTAATAAAATAATATAATTATAATATAGCACATGATGGAGCTCGAGCATAAAGAATTGGTTCATTTAGCAGAGAGAAGGATCTAGGGTTAATGCCAATCAATAAGTTGGAACAACTTCGTAAGTATATCTTCGGTATAGAAATTGAAAGGATCAAGTTCGAACAAGTAAAAAAAAAAAAAGTAAAATGAATTTGTCGAAATAGTTTTACCAATTCCGATCAAAAGTGTATCACAGGGGAATCAATCGTTTCCATAGAACGAAATAACAAAAGGTATGTTGCTACCCTTTTGAAACAATTAAGGATCACCGAAGTAATGTCTAAACCCAAGGATTCAAAGCAAAGATAAAATAAAGGATACCGGAACAAGGAAACACCGTTTTCAATTGTCTCAACAACTAGATCAGAATGGGGAAGAAATAAAATCGATTCTAGGCGAGACAAACAAAAGAGGTTAGAGACGGCTCAATAAATGTTTAAGGATTTCCCTTCGAGCTCTTTGAGAATTACCCAACTTGAGTTATGAGTACGAATGAGATTTCTTTTTTTTTTTCAGGAAGGAAGAACAAAAAAAAATGACTCAAATCATAGTCTAATTGATGATTTTGTGGATCTATTTGCCACTACAATACATAAATTCGAATCATTCTTTTTCGAGCCGTACGAGGAGAAAACCTCTTATACGTTTCTAGGGGGGGTTGTTCATTTATGTCTATCCCAATGAGTCATCTATCGAATCGTTGCAATTGATGTTCGATCCCGAAGAGAGGGAAGAGATCTTCGTAAAGTGGGTTTTTACGATCCGATAAAGAACCAAACTTATTCAAATGTTTCCGCTATTCTATATTTCCTTGAAAAAGGCGCTCAACCTACAGGAACTGTTCATGATATTTCAAAGAAGGCGGAGGTATTTAAGGAATTTCGAATTAATCAAATGAAATTAATGAAATAAAAAAAAGGGGGGGGGGTGCCCAGTATCTAGCTTTGTCTAATTGTTTCTCCACCTTTCCTTATTTTTTTTCTCTATTCTCTATTCATTGTTGCTCTCACATGACCCCGTATCATAGAACTATAAAAAAAAATCTTCTCTTGATATGAGACAGATAGAAAAAAGATTGAGTGAATAGATGAAATAACTGGGAAATTATGGGATTACCATCAATCAGATGGTTTTCGTTGGGACTCCACCAACAAACAAAAGGTCAATCTTGCTTATTGTACCTCTATTGAATAAATATTGAATAAACCCGACATTTTTTTCCTACCGGAATTCCTTATTTATTTCCCCACTCATACTTCATCCCTTATCTATGTTGTAGTGTCACTCCAACACAAGTCCTTGTTTTATTTATTGAATTGGTTTTCTCAACATTCAATTCATATTGACAATGGTGTATCGAACAAATATAATTCGATCGTGGATAAATAGATCTATTTATCCACATTTCATAAGTTTGTTTCTTTATTTCACTCAAACGATGGGTTCGTCAATTTCGTTGTGACACAAGAAGTATCTTAGTTAATATAATGAAAAAAAAAAAAATAGAGTATGGGTAGTCTATAAATTTTTACATCTATTTAGATTTTCTCTATAATTTATCCCAGAATCTGTTGTATTTTCATCTGATCTCTGTTCATTTTTATGTTCACAATTGATCATCAAATCTTTCTTTTTGATCTGTTGCTAGTTCAATGTTTTGACGAGGTCGGGCAATCAAATCTCTTTATTTATTTTTTATTCCGATCGTATCTACACACCCTATTTATATGGGTTGCTAACTCAACGGTAGAGTACTCGGCTTTTAAGTGCGGCTATGGTCTTTTACACATTTTGATGAAGCAACGGATTCGTCCATACCATTGGTAGAGTTTGTAAGACCACGACTGATCCTGAAAGGGAATGAAAGGAAAAAACAGCATGTCGTATCAATGGAGAACTCTTAGAATACTTCATCCTTAACGGATCGATACAAAATCTTGTTTTGATTCTTTTCTTGGAAAGGGGTCAAATCAATTCAAGTTGGGTCGAGTGAATAAATGGATAGAGCCCTATAGCTCCAATTATAGGGAAACCAAAAGCAACGAGCTTCTGTTTGTTCTTAATTCGAATGATTACCCGATCTAATTAGACGTTAAAAATATATTAGTGCCTGATGTGGGAAAGGGTTCTCTTGTGAGTGGATCATCAATTCCTTTTTTTTTCATGAATCCTAACTATTCTCTATTATGTTCTCTATTATGTAGTGGAGACGAATGTGTAGAAGAAACGGTATACTGATCAAAATTCATTATTCCAAAGTCAAAAGAGTGATCGGGTTGTAAAAATAAAGGATTTCTAACCATCTCTTGTAACTATAACGAACATAAATAAATTGGATGGAAATAGGATCCGTTGATTGTCCTTTCTGGCTCCGGGGTATCCATTCTTTTCTTACTATATACCTTGTTCTGACCGTATCGTACTATGTATTATTTGATAACTCAAGAAATCCCCCATTTGGTTCAAGTGTAATTTCAAATGGAAATGGAGGAACTACAAGGATATTTAGAAATGGATGGATTTCGGCAACAATACTTCCTATATCCGTTTCTATTTCAGGAATATATCTACGCGCTTGCTCATGGTCATGCTTTAAATGGATCGATTCTTTATGAACCGGTGGAAAATTTAGATCATGACAATAAATCCAGTTCACTAATTGTGAAACGTTTAATTACTCGAATGCATCAACAGAATCGTTTGATTATTTCGGTTAATGATTCTAATCAAAATCGATTCGTTGGGCACAACAATCATTTTGATTCTCAAATGATATCGGAGGGTTTTGCAGTCGTTGTGGAAATTCCATTCTCGCTGCGATTGGTATCTTCCCTAAAAGAAAAAGAAATAGCAAAATCTCATAATTTACGATCTATTCATTCAATATTTCCCTTTTTCGAGGACAAGTTATCACATTTAAATCATGTGTCAGATATACTAATACCCCACCCCATCCATCTGGAAATCTTGGTTCAAACCCTTCACTCTTGGATACAAGATACCCCTTCGTTGCATTTATTGCGACTCTCTCTCTACGAGTATTGGAATTCAAATAGTCTCATTACTTCAAAAAATTCCATTTCCCTTTTTTCAAAAGAGAATCAAAGATTCTTCTTGTTCCTCTCTAATTCTCATGTATATGAATGTGAATTCATATTCATTTTTCTCCGTAAACAACCCTTTCATTTACGATCAAAATCTTTTGGATCCTTTCTTGAGCGAACACATTTCTATGCAAAAATAGAATATCTTGTAGTAGTGCTTTGTAACGATTTTCAGAAAACCCTATGGTTGTTCAAAGACCCTTTTATGCATTATGTCAGATATCAAGGAAAATCGATTCTGGCTTCAAGGGGGGCTCATCTTCTGATAAAGAAATGGAAATCTCACCTTGTCAACTTTTGGCAATGTCATTTTGACTTGTGGTCTCAACCGGCCAGGATCCATATAAAGCAATTATATAATCATCCCTTCTATTTTCTGGGCTATCTTTCAAGTGTACGACTAAACTCTTCGGTGATAAGGAGTCAAATGCTAGAGAATTCGTTTCGAATAGATACTGCTATTAAGAAATTCGAGACCGTAGTCCCAATTATTCCTCTGATTGGATCATTGGCTAAAGCAAAATTTTGTAATGTATCAGGGCATCCCATTAGTAAGC